AGTAAACCAAAGTCATCATTTTCTAGCTATTTGGCTTCAATCTCCTTTTTATAACACAAAAATTGAAGATCTAGTTACGATTAGAAATAAACTTTTCTATCTTTATCCATGGATTCTTTACTTATACTCATTCAATTGGAAGAGTTGATTCCACTCAAAAAAAAATTATGCTTCGCAATTCCATAATCCAATTTTTTTTATTCAATCTATAGTCGATCCTTGAATACAAATCACGAGAATTTCTATTTTTCCTCGTAGCATTGAGAGGTAAGGGATTAAACCTTTTTAAGAAATAAAGTTTTGTATTTTGATCGGAATATAAATAAAACGGAAAGACCCCTTAACTATTTAAGTTGTTAATAGAACGAATCACACTTTTACCACTAAACTATACCCGCTACAATTTAATTATTGTATATCAATGAACCTTTTGTCGAACAAATGAATGAGACATAATCAAGATAGCATCAGAATGATGAAAATTCTAATGTTGACACGTATTCCGTCCCGCCGTGGACTTGATAAAATCAAATAAGTGAATAGAAAAAAGCTTATTTAAATAACATAAATAGTTATACTTTTCGTTTGCTGCTAAGTCATTACTGACAGGCCCGGCTTAAAGGAATCATTGAAATTGGACCATAAAAATGAGTTCTGCACGAATCCAGAGTCTCACTTTTTTTTTTTTCGCCTTCCTTTTCAACTGCCAGATCTTATGAATTCGGGTCAATTGGATTTCAAGTGTTCAAACGAAGCTTATCCCTTGAACAAGTAAATGAGTTAACTTATAATTAATAGATATAATATATGAATTAATAGATAATATATTATATAAATAAATTATTTAATTATAATTTTATAATTAAATTAAATAAATTAATTAAAATTTCAATTAAATTCAAATATCAAAATTCAAAATATAAATAATTAATAAGTTAACTAAAAAGTCTAAAAAATTGAGTTAATTAACTAAAAAAAAAATCAACTAGAAAAAAATAAATAAAAAATGGAATTTTTATTTATTTTTTATTCCAATTCCAGTCCAGTAACCAGTAAGTAAATTCATAAAAAGAATAATAATAAATGAACTTTTCTAGGAATGGGAATAGAAATAGCCCTTGTTGATGTTTGCTGTTGTTGCTTCAATAACAAGTATTTTTGATTTCAAAATCATATAAATCAATTGATTTATGAATGATTAATTTGAACAAAAAGAATAATGGCCTAGCTAGTAACTAGCCAGGCCGGGGGAATAAAGGAACCTTTCGTATGAAATAAATAAAAGAAGTAAGGTATTTTTTATATTTCTATTGGATATATCCGTTTCGGATCATTATCGTTATTTAAATTTAATTGCTGATCAAATTCGTAGATATCTTATATATCTTTATATATCGTTATAATAAAGTAAGATAACGAGGTTTTTTATCAATCTTTACTTCACGTGTCACATAAAAAGTTCCCATTTTTAATCAATCGGGAGAGATGGCTGAGTGGACTAAAGCGGCGGATTGCTAATCCGTTGTATAAATTATTCGTACCGAGGGTTCGAATCCCTCTCTCTCCGCTCCCTCTGGTCACTTGAGACTTTCAAATTCAAAATTCGAAAAAATATCGATCCCTACATAAAAAAAAAAAAAAAATAATAAATAATAATAAAATTCAGAAAAAAGCAAGTAAAACCGAAAAATATCTTAGTTTTTTTATTCCTCGCGTCCAGGATTACGTCCTGGATCATTAGATAAGAATCCGAAGATAAAAAGAGAAACAAAGAATATCACTACTGTGTAAACGAAGAGTTTGAGAGTAAGCATTACACAATCTCCAGGATAAGATCATTTTTTTTTGAAAAGGTAATAGATTATCCATTTTTTTTTTATCACATATACTATTTTGGCATGATACTAAAATAAAAAAAAAATTAATATTTAATTAAGTGTTTTCTCCAAAAAAAGGAATTTTCACGTTCACTAATTTATTTGTAATAAAATTCTGATTCCTTCGTTACCATTTTTTTTTTAATATCCACAATTAGGTATTGTGGGGGAACCTAATGGAGTCCTTGCTCATTGGAAGGGCAGAACGATAAAATGGACTGATCAAAATTCAGCGCTGCGTTTATCCAATATACAAGAATTTCCATTTTTGAATCGAAGGCTTATAATTTAATTAAGACTTATCGTATATTATCACTTGTTAGAATCTTTCTTTTTTATCGACTAAATCATGAATGTTTTTATTTTAGGAGAGTATTAAAGATTTCATCGAAAACTTACAGCAGCTTGCCAAACAAAGGCTAAGAGAAAAAAGAGTACAGGTATGACGGGCATAACGTCTACAATTGGATTGAAAAGGGCATAAGCCTCGGGCAATTTGCCGAAGAAAAAACTACTCGAATAAAGGGCAGAATTAATACAGATACAGATTAAACTAAAGATATTAAGCATAACAAACATTTCGTTTTTGGAGATAATTTTATTATTTTTATTGAGTTATTGATATAAGGGGAAAACGCATAAAGAAGGTAGGTCGAAAAATCCTCTTCTTATTCGAACTCCCAAAAATCCTTACATTCTCAAATGAGAATACAAGGAATTATACTTTCATTCAATATCTTAATTGAATTATATGTAATGATCAATGAATTTTGATTATTCAATATCTATATGTATTAAATACCAGCAACAATAACAATAGATATGTTATTATATATATGGGATATATATAGATTCATGTCATATAATCTGGAATTGACGAATACCCCCTAGCGCTAATAATGTTTATTAGCGTCGATTATAAATCTAAATGGGGCGTGGCCAAGCGGTAAGGCTGCGGGTTTTGGTCCCGTTACTCGGAGGTTCGAATCCTTCCGTCCCAGATCGATTCTATCAGAATCGAAAGATCGGATCACATTGTATTTAACATTAAACATAAAATAAAATTGTTAAAGAAATCTTTTTTTGTTTTTAATTCTAATAATTCTTTTCAGAATCATATTGTTTATTTCATTTGTAAGAAACCAAATGAAATAAAGTGTTAAATTCAGATGGATATAAATACCTTTTTATCTGGGTAATATGGGGCTATAGAGCAATAAATAGCTAAAAAAAAAAAAATTAGCTATTCATTATGATTGCGTTGACTTATTGATTGAAGAAGAAATAAAATTAAGTCATTACCGGAAAACCTATTTATAGTCATGGTGTTGAAGTAGGAGATTCCTTAATTAAACTAAACCTTTTTTACTGGTTTCTTATGAATCCTTGGTACTCGAAGTATTAGAAGCGTGAGAAATGGATCTTATCAAGAAAAGAAACTTCCGACTTTTCGTGGCCATTGGAATCTGGGACATTGGAATAGTTATCGTTTATGGAATTTGGTTAATAAATGATTCGGTTCCAGAATTAGAAATATAAGGAAAGACCCTTCTCTTTTGAGGCCTATAGTTGATTTTTTCGATAAAAATGGGATTCTTTTTTCATGATCGATCATTCCAAATAATCTGTTGAAGAAATAAGTCTTAAGCAACTGGTTTATTCGTATTTTTTATAAATAGAAATGTGTTTCCTTCATACGCTAGGATATGAGGTTTAAATTGGATTCTTGACGAGACTTTTCGGGATAAATACCTATAAATTTTATTTATATTATACATAGATAAAAAGAAATAGATAAAAAGAAAGTATGGACTATTATGTACCGATTGAGCCAATGACTATTCATGATTCCATATTGAATCAAATTCATCCCGGTTCAAAATTAGAGGAATGTTATGGTAAAACTTCGTTTGAAACGATGTGGTAGAAAGCAACGTGCGACTTGAAGGACATGATCGGCTGTGGATTCTTTTTTACATCCACCATTTTCTATAGGAATTAAAATGCTCTTGGCTCGACATAGTTTGTTCTGTTCACTAGGAACCTAATTTGTGTTGGGTTGTAAATAGCACATGATGGAGCTCGAGCAGAAACTAATGATTCATTTATCATATCAGGAGAAAGAATCTAGGGTTAGTGCCAATCAATAAGCTGGACCAACTTTGTAAGTATATTTTCAATATAGAAATCGAAAGATTAAAATTAATTCTAACAAGTTTGAAATAAAAAGTAGAATTTGTCGGAATTGGTAAAACCATTTCGATCAAAAGTGTATTACAAGGGATTCAATCGTTTGTATAATTTTTTCCCTAGAAAAAAGGTATGTTGCTGCCTTTTTGAAAGGAGTAAGGATCACCGAAGTAATGTCTAAACCCAATGATTTAACAAAGCAAAGATAAAGAATTCCGGAACAAGGAAACACCATTTTTAACTGTCTCAATAATTGGATCAAAATAAGTAATAAAAATAGATTTGAGACGAGACAAACAAAAGAGGTTAGAGACAACTCAATAAATGTCTAAGGATTTTTCTTTGAATTCTTTCAGAATTATCCAACTTGAGTTATGAGTATGAATGAATTAAGTTTTTTTCCGTATGTTATATGTTAGAATATTATTATAATTATAACATTATATCTATTAATATTACTTAAATATATTAAATATATAAATAATAAATAATAGAATATATAAGTAATATAAAACACATTATTATATAGATATAGAATTAATAATGTACAGAATTTTATAAATATATATATATATATATATATATATTAGATATGAATATATAACTGAATATAATATATAAATATAATTTATAATTTTTTTTTATTGTAAATTTATTTATTTAGATAATTAGAATTAGAATCATTCTTTCTTGAGCCGTACGAGGAGAAAACCTCCTATACGTTTCTAGGGGGGGCATTGTTTATCTATATCTATCCCAATGAGCCGTCTATCGAATCGTTGCAATTGATGTTCGATCCCGAAGAGAAGGAAGAGATCTTCGAAGAGTGGGTTTTTATGATCCGATAAATAATCAAACTTATTCAAATGTTCCGGCTATTCTATACTTTCTTGAAAAAGGTGCTCAACCTACAAGAACTGTTCGTGATATTTTTAAGAAGGCAGAATTATTTAAAGATGAGTTAATCACAGGAAAAAATTATTGAAATAAAAAAATAGAGGGGTTACTCGTATAGTATCTAGCTTTGTGTAATTCTTTCCTCAACATTTGCCTTTTTTGTTCTATTCATACCTATTTATTTTTGTTCTTGTTATTATGGGAATCCACTAACAAAAGTGGGGTTAATCTTGCTTATTGTACCTCTATTGATTGAATAAACTCGGAATTTTTTCCCTATTTCTTTATTTATTATATTTAAAATTTAAATTTATTTTTCTATCCACCATGTCTTATTTATGTCGTGCCAATCCAACACAAGTCTTTATTTGATTTATTTAATTTTATTTGTTTGTTTTTTCATCATTCAATTCATATTGACAATGGTGTATTGAACAAATATAATTCGATCGTAGATAAATGGATCTATTTATCCTGACCTCATATTGGTTCTCTACTTCAATTCACTCAATTGATGGGGTTACCGGATTCACTTTCATACAATCAGTCTTTTCTTTTTTTAACTAATGAAAAGACAAATTTTTTTAATTGATACAAGAGGGGTCTGTCTATTTTGACATCTCTTTTTATGTTGTATTTTTAATTTGATCCACCCTTTTTGTTTGGTGTTTTAAATTGATCATAAAACTTTTATTTTCGATTTGTTACTAGTTCAATTTCCATGTTTTTGTCGAGATCGTGCAATTCAATTGATTTATTTTTTATTATTTTTATTTCGAGCGTATCTACATATATACATATAATACATATTTATTTATTCTATTCGGGTTGCTAACTCAACGGTAGAGTACTCGGCTTTTAAGTGCGGCTATGATCTTTTACACATTTGGATGAAGCAACGAATTCGTCCAGACTATTGGTAGAGTCTATAAGACCACGACTGATCCTGAAAGGTAATGAATGGAAAAAAGAGCATGTCGTATTATATTAAATATTAAATTAATTATTAATGTAGAACTCTGAGACTAGATCATCCTTACCGAATCGGTACAAAAAAAAGGCTTTAGTAAAGGGACACAATGAATTCAAATTTACCATTTGGTCGAGTGAATAAATGGATAGAGTCCTATGGCTCCAATTCTAGGGAAACAAAAAGCGACGAGCTTATGTTCTTAATTTGAATGAATGATTACCCGATCTAATTAGACGTTAAAAATGGATTAGTGCCTGATGCGGTAAAAGGTTCTCCTGTGAGTGGATCATAAATTACTTTTTTTTTAAGAATCCTAACTATTCTCCATTGGAGACGGATGTGTAGAAGAAACAGTATACTGATAAATATAATTCATTCCAAAGTCAAAAGAGCGATCGGGTTGCAAAAATAAAGGATTTTAAACCTCTTCTTTTTCTTGTTATGTTAACGAACATAAACCAATTGGATGGAAAAAGATAGTAGGAGGATCTGTTGATTGGACTCCATGTTTTCAGGGTAGCTTTTTTCTTACTATATACCTTGTTCTGACCATATCGCACTATGTATCATTTAATGACCCAAGAAATGCCTCCCATCTCTGGTTCAAATATAATTTAAAATGGAAGAGTTAAAAGGATATTTAGAAAAAGAGAGATCTCGGCAACAACACTTCCTATATCCGCTTATCTTTCAAGAGTATATTTACGCACTTGCTCATGATCATGGTTTAAAGGGATCAATTTTTTACGAATCCACGGAAATTTTAGGTTATGACAATAAATCCAGCTCATTACTTGTTAAACGTTTAATTACTCGAATATATCAACAGAATTATTTGATTAATTCTGTTAATGATTCTAACCAAAATGGATTCGTTGGGCATAACAAGAATTTTTTTTCTCAAACGCTATCAGAGGGTTTTGCAGTCATTGTGGAAATTCCCTTCTCGCTACGATTAGTATCTTCCCTCGAAGAAAAAAAAGAAATACCAAAATCTCAAAATTTACGATCTATTCATTCAATATTTCCTTTTTTAGAGGACAAATTCTCACATTTAAATTATGTGTCAGATATATTAATACCCTACCCCATTCATCTTGAAATCTTGGTTCAAATTCTACAATGCTGTATACAAGATCTTCCCTCTTTGCATTTATTGCGATTCTTTCTTCACGAATATCATAATTGGAATAGTCTCATTACTCCAAAGAAATCTAGTTACATTTTTTCAAAAGAAAATCAAAGACTATTTCGGTTCCTATATAATTCTTATGTATTTGAATGGGAATCTATATTCGTTTTTCTACGTAAGCAATCCTCTTATTTACGATCAACATCTTACGGATCTTTTATTGAGCGAACACTTTTCTATGGAAAAGTGGAACATCTTTTAGTAGTTTGTCGTAATGATTTTCAGAAGACCCTATGGTTATTCAAGGATCCTTTTATGCATTATGTTAGATATCAAGGAAAATCCATTCTGGCTTCAAAAGGAACTCATCTTATGATGAAGAAATGGAAATGTCACCTTGTCAATTTTTGGCAATGTAATTTTCACTTTTG